TTGTGGGGTACGAAAGATATTCATATAATTTTATTATGGGGCTTGTGTCGGATTTAGTATTGATTTATGAAAAATTTGGTTCTTAAATCTAGGGGGCAAGATGTCAAGGGGGGTGGTGAATATCTAAGCAGAAGCTTAGTTTTGTAGGGGGTAAGGGGGGTTTGGACCCCTATGAGATACAGTTTTTTGACCCCGGGGGGAATAGTGGAGTACTATGTCCTGTGACCATTAATTTAACTGCACATGTTGGTTGTGCTAGTCCAATCAAAAATACACACAGGTCCAGCTACAATTTGCTTGACTGTGACAGGGCCTTCTTAAGGCCATAGCTGAGTCGGTGCAGGCCCCCCCCAAAAAGAGAAATACCAAATGTATGAAATCTCAGTTATGTGTGAGCATGGGCTGATTAGTCATGAATCCATCGAGATGTCTTATTTAAGAGGAACGAGTGGGCGATTTTAAGTTAAAATGGCCCTGAAGTAAGAACCAGATGTCTTATAAAAGGCAATATTAGCTACCCCCACGATCGATGGGCCCGGTGCGAGAAGAGGGATCCCTGCCAAGCGGGTTGCTGGTTTCACGCGGCATGGTGATTAAGCTCGTGATTCTAATGGAACGGGCACATGTACAATCAATGCAAATTATGTACTTATGTAAAATAAAAAAATTTAATTACGAGCTTTAACTCTCCGTAGTGAAAATAAATGAATGCACAGTTATACATAGTATATATATACATACAGTTTTAGAGAGGTGCTATATATTTGGTGGGTGGGTATTAATATGTGTGTGATTACTACAGTAAATGTGTTATGAATAGTTTTTTTTCAATACTGACGTAGCACTGTGGGGTTGTGGTTACTCTACAATAAAGCTTTTTCAGGGAATAGTTTATGTAGAATTTCAGCTTTGGGTGTTGATGGTGAAGTGTAATGCTTCTTCCCTGAGTCTTAGGGAGATATGGTTTTCTCCTTTTCCGATTTACAAGGTCGGGGTATTTTGTTATACTACAAAGACTCTTCATTTCAGTAGCTTATTTTCGATAAGGCCAGCTATTGGCATAAGCACTAGAATTAGGAGGAAATATAAGATAGATGCTAGTTGGCCTACCGTTATGTATGGGTATTCTACAGGTTGGCTTCCGATTCATGTGAGGGTTAGAAAGTCTGCGATTAGTAATCAGAAGAAGAATTGGCTAAAGGGTCGGAATATTATGCTTCGTTGCTTGGATGTGTGGAGTAGTGGGATGAATAGTAGGATGAGGATTGAGAGTAGCAGAGCTAAGACGCCCCCTAGTTTATTAGGGACTGATCGTAAGATTGCGTATGCGAACAGGAAGTATCATTCTGGCTTAATATGTGTTGGGGTGCTGAGCGGGTTTGCCGGGGTATAGTTGTCGGGCTCTCCTAGTAGGTCGGGTGCAAATAGGGTTAGCGTGAGTAGGGCTAGGATTAGTAGTAGGGCTCCTAGGATATCTTTGATTGTATAGTAGGGGTGGAATGGAATTTTATCTATATTGGATGGGATTCCTGTGGGGTTGTTGGATCCTGTTTCGTGGAGGAATAGTAAGTGGACGGCTGCTAGGGTTAGAATGATAAAAGGGAGGATAAAGTGGAAGGCAAAGAAGCGTGTTAGTGTGGCTTTATCTACGGAGAAGCCACCTCAGATTCATTCGACAAGAGTGGTGCCGATATAAGGAATAGCGGATAGGAGGTTGGTGATGACGGTTGCACCTCAGAATGATATTTGCCCTCAAGGCAGGACGTAGCCTACGAATGCGGTTGCTATAACTGTAAAGAGTAGGATCACTCCAATATTTCATGTTTCTTGGAAGGTGTAGGAGCCGTAATATAGGCTGCGTCCTACATGTGCGTAAAGGCAGATGAAGAATATGGAAGCTCCATTTGCGTGTAGGTATCGGATAATTCAGCCATAGTTGACGTCTCGGCAGATGTGAGCTACGGATGAGAAGGCTGTTGTTGTATCTGGTGTGTAGTGTATTGCTAGGAATAGGCCTGTGAGAATTTGCATGATTAGGCAAAGGCCGAGTAGAGAGCCGAAATTTCATCATGAGGAGATGTTTGATGGAGTGGGGAGGTCGATGAATGCGTTGTTGATGGTTTTTATTAGTGGGTGTGTTTTTCGGATGTTGATCATTAGTGTTCTTATAGTTGAATAACAACGATGATTTTTCGTGTCATTGGTCATGGTTGGAGTCCATGTAAGGATAATGAAAATATACACTGTTTTTATTATGAGTATTATTTTTGTAGTTAGTTTTGTGGGGGTATCTTCAAAGCCCTCGCCTATTTATGGAGGTTTAGGGTTGATTGTGGGTGGTGGTGTTGGATGTGGCATTGTTTTGAGTTTTGGTGGTTCTTTTTTAGGTTTGATAGTATTTTTGATTTATTTGGGAGGAATGTTGGTTGTATTTGGTTATACGACAGCTATGGCTACTGAGCAGTATCCTGAAGTCTGGGTTTCTAACAAGGTTGTGTTGGGAGCTTTTCTTTTAGGGTTAGTGGTAGAGCTTTTAGTAGTATTATGTGTTTTAGAGAGTGGGAAGGCAGAGTTTGTGTTTGAGTTTAATGGGTTAGGAGATTGAGTTATTTGTGATACGGGGGACTCTGGGTTTTTTAGTGAGGAGATTATGGGCATTGCTGCTTTATACAGCTATGGAATTTGATTGGTGATTGTAATGGGTTGGTCGTTGTTTATTGGTGTTGTAGCTGTTATGGAAATTACTCGGGGTAATTAAGCAAGATTAAGCTAAGGATGATGGTAATAAGGAAAGAGAGGAAATAAAGTTTGATAAGGCCTTGTTGGTTTGAGGTTAATATGGAGGCTTTTAGTTGGATAGAGGCTGTAGTTTTTGGTAAAATGGTTTCTAGTCAGGTTAGGTCTAGTAGGGAGGTGGCTAGTTTTTGGCTTATTGACAAGTTTAGGTGAGGGGGCAGGCGATGTATGATTGTAGGAAAATATCCTAGTAGAGTTGAGAATTTAGAGAAGTTTGAGGCATGGGTGTGTGTTAAGTATTGTGTATTAAGGTTAATTTCGAATGCGAGGATGAAGCCTAGAGTTGTTACTATGAGAGCGGTTAGTTTTAGATGTAAGGGTATTGTTATTAGGGGGGTGGTTATTGGGGGAATGTTGTTGGTTAGAATGAAGCCAGCAAAGATGCTTCCGATTAGTAAGCGTTTGATGGGGTTAATTAATAGAGGGTTGTTTTCGTTGATGTTGATAAGGGGTGGGAAGCGAGGTTGTCCTAGTAGCGCGAAGAAGATGATACGGGTGCTGTAAATGGCTGTAAGGGAGGTTGCAATTAGAGTTAGTAATAGGGCTCAGGCGTTGGTATAAGACGAAGTGGCGGCTTCGATGATTGGGTCTTTAGAGTAGAATCCGGCGAGGAATGGTATTCCTGTTAGTGCGAGGGATCCTACAATAAGGGCTGTTGTGGTAAAAGGAAGAGTTTTGTACAGTCCTCCTATTTTTCGGATATCTTGTTCGTTATTTAGGTTATGGATGATAGAGCCGGAACATAGAAATAGTATGGCTTTGAAGAAGGCATGTGTGCAGATATGAAGGAATGCTAAGTGAGGTTGGTTGAGGCCGATGGTTACTATTATTAGGCCCAGTTGGCTAGAGGTGGAGAAGGCAATGATTTTTTTGATATCATTTTGTGTGAGTGCACAGAAAGCTGTAAATAGGGTGGTAAGGGCGCCTAGGGAGAGGGTTATTGTTTGGATAAATTTGTTGTTTTCTATTAGGGGGTAGAAGCGGATGAGTAGAAAGACTCCTGCTACGACTATTGTGCTTGAGTGGAGTAGGGCTGAAACTGGGGTGGGGCCTTCTATTGCTGAGGGGAGTCAGGGGTGGAGTCCGAATTGGGCTGATTTTCCAGCTGCGGCTAATACAAGTCCTATAAGGGGGAGGTTTAGGGGATTTTTATTGAGTAGAAAAATTTGTTGTAGGTCCCATGTATTTGTGTTAGATAAGAATCATGCTATTGACAGGAGAAAGCCAATATCTCCAATACGGTTGTATAGGATTGCTTGGAGAGCGGCTGTATTTGCGTCTGTCCGTCCGAATCATCAGCCAATGAGTAGGAAGGATATGATACCTACTCCTTCTCATCCAATGAATAGTTGAAAGAGATTGTTAGCTGTAACGAGGATGAGTATGGTGATGAGGAAGAGGAGAAGATATTTGAAGAATTGGTTGATATAGGGGTCGGAGTGTATATACCATATTGAGAATTCTATAATAGATCATGTGACGAATAATGCTACGGGTATAAATATGAGTGAGAAGTAGTCTATTTTAAAGCTGAGTGTTAGTTTGAGGGTTTGGATGGTAATTCAGTGTCAGTTTGAGATGAGTACTTCTTGGTTTGTATGGAGGTGTATTGTTGCTGGAATTAGGCTAATAATGAAGGCGCAAAGGATAGTGTTCTTTACGTAGTGTTGGTACTTGTTACTTTTGTAAAGATTGGTGGTGGACATTAGGATGGGGCTTGTTAGGATTAGTAGTGTGAGTAAGGCAGAAGAGGTAAATAGGCCTATCACTCTCATTTGGAGTCGCACCAAGCTTTTGGTTCCTAAGACCAACGGATGACTTCTATCCTTTAAAAGTTTGAAAAAGCCACATTGTTAGGTGTGGGAGCGTGAGTTAGCAGCTCTCGCAGTACTTTTTCGGTAAATAAGAAGATTTAATCTTCTATTGCTAGTTCCACAAACTAGTATTTTTGTTAAATTATATTTACAATAAAGGGGACCTAGAATGATTTTGGGATTTAGGGACAGAAGTAGTAGAGGTATGATGTGTAGAGCTATTAGAGCGTGTTCTCGCGTGAAAGAGGGGGTGAGGTTGTTGATATGGTGAGTGTGTTTGCCATGTTGTGTTATAATTAGCATGTATAGGGAGTATAGAGCTGTGATTAAGATGTTTGTTCCTATTAGAATGATAGTAGGGTTTGATCATGAGAAAGTTGATATGACTACAAATAGTTCTCCGATTAGATTAATAGTGGGGGGTAGGGCGAGGTTTGTCAGGCTTGCTAATAGTCATCAGGTAGCTATTAGTGGGAGGGAAATTTGTAGGCCTCGTGCTAGGATTATAGTTCGGCTGTGGATTCGTTCATAGTTTGAGTTGGCTAAACAGAATAATATAGAGGATGTAAGGCCGTGAGCGATTATTAGGGCAGTAGCTCCTATGTAACTTCAGGGTGTTTGGATGAGGATGGCTGCGATGACGAGTGCTATGTGGCTGACTGAGGAGTATGCGATAAGTGACTTTAAGTCTGTTTGGCGTAGACAGATAGAACTAGTTATAATTATTCCTCATAAGGAGAGGACGAGGAAGGGGTAAGCTATGTGTTCTGTTAATGGGTTAAGTAGTGGTGTAATTCGTAGTATGCCGTAGCCTCCAAGTTTTAAGAGTACGGCTGCAAGAACTATTGAGCCTGCGATAGGAGCTTCTACGTGTGCTTTAGGTAATCAGAGGTGTAAGCCATAGAGGGGTATTTTTGCTAGGAAAGCTATTATGCAGGCCAATCATATTAGGGTGTTGGATCAGGATGAGGATAGTGGTTGGGCTCAGTGTTGTAATAGAAGAAAATTTAGAGTTCCTATTGTGTTTTGTAGATATGTTAGTGCTACTAATAGTGGGAGAGATCCGGTTAGTGTATAAAATAGAAAATAGAGTCCTGCGTTGAGTCGTTCTGTTTGGTTACCTCAGCGGGTAATGATGATAAGAGTTGGAATTAATGTAGCTTCAAATATGATATAAAATAGGATTAGCTCTATGGCGGTGAATGTTATAATTAAAAGCGTTTGTAGTACGATTAGTATTGTAATGTAGAGTTTTTTTCGGGTAAGGGGTTCTTTAAGGAGATGGAATTGGCTCGCTATTAGTATTAGGGGGAGAAGTCATATTGTCAGTATTAGAAGTGGTGTGGAGAGGGAGTCGGAGAAGAATGTTGGGGAGTAGTTGAGGCTATTGTCGTTGGATTGATTTAGGAGGAGAAAGCTTGTGAAGCTAATTAATAGGCTATGGATTGTGGAGTTAATTCAGATGAAGTTGCTTTTTGATAGTCAGGTTAGGGGTATTAGTATGATGGTAGGGATGATAAATTTTAGCATTGGAGAAGGTTAAGGTTTTGTACATAGTCAGTGCCGTATGTATTAGAAATCATGACTAGTAGGGCTAGTCCAATGGCTGCCTCGCAAGCTGCAAATACTAGAAGAATAATTGGTGCTATGTTAGCTAGGGTGAAATGTGAGTTTAAGATTGTGAGGGCTGCTAGGATAAATAATGATAGTATTATTCCTTCTATGCAAAGTAGTGCAGATATTAAATGGGATCGATATATTAGCAGACCTGTAAGGGATATAGTGAAGGCTATTATAACGTTTATGTAGATTAGAGACACTTGGTAATTGTGAGTTTGGATCACAGTCTAGTGAGTCGAAATCACTTATTTTGTTTTAAACTAAGTACCATATTTGGCTCATTCTAGGCCTTTTTGGGTTCATTCGTAGGCTAGGCTAGCTGCTAATAAGGAGATTAAGAATAAGGCCATGATAATTATTGTATTTAGATCATTTGTTTGGATTGCTCAGGGAAGGGGAAGTAGAAGAGCAATTTCTAGATCAAGGAGGAGAAAGGTAATTGCTACTAGGAAGAATTTTATGGAGAAGGGTAGACGGGCAGATCCTATAGGGTCGAATCCGCATTCGTAGGGACTTGTTTTTTCTGCATATGTATTTAATTGGGGCAGTCAGAAGGCGATGGTTATGAGTAGTAGAGAAAGTGCTATGTTTGTTGATAGTGTTAGTAAGAGATTTATTGTTCTTTTTCGGGGTATACCGAAACTAGCTGATTGGAAGTCAGCTGTACTTATTGATACTAAAAGGACTATGAGCCTCATCAGTAAATGGATACGTAGAGAAATAGTCATACGACATCTACGAAATGTCAGTATCAGGCGGCAGCTTCAAAGCCGAAGTGGTGGCTTGATGTAAAGTGGAATTTTATTTGGCGTAAGAAGCAAACAATGAGGAAAGTAGATCCGATGATAACGTGTAGTCCGTGAAAGCCGGTGGCTACAAAAAATGTAGATCCATAAATTCCATCTGAGATTGTAAAGGGGGCTTCATGGTATTCTGATGCTTGTAGTAGGGTAAAATAGATGCCAAGTATAATTGTGATGAAAAGGGCTTGAAGTATGTGTTTGCGGCTTCCTTCTATGAGGCTGTGATGGGCTCAGGTGATAGATACGCCGGAGGCTAGTAAGACAGAGGTGTTGAGAAGTGGGATTTCTAAGGGATTTAGGGGGTGAATTCCTGTTGGGGGTCAACACCCACCTAGTTCGGGGGTTGGGGCAAGGCTTGAGTGGTAGAAAGCTCAGAAAAAGCCTGTGAAAAATAGGACTTCAGATAGGATGAATAGGATTATTCCGTATCGAAGCCCTTTTTGGACTGTTGGTGTGTGATGCCCTTGAAATGTGCTTTCTCGGATGACATCTCGTCATCATTGAGATACTGTTAAGGTAATTGTCAGTAGGCCTAAGATAAGTAGTAGAATTGAGTTGAAGTGGAATCATATGATTAATCCTGATGTTATTAGGAGTGCTGAGAGAGCTCCTGTAAGAGGCCAAGGGCTGGGGTTAACTATATGGTATGAGTGAGTTTGGTGGGCCATTATGTATTGTCGTGCAGATATAGGCTTACTAGGAGAGTAAACACATAGGCTTGGATTAGAGCGACTGCGAATTCAAGAATGGTTAGTAAGATAAGGATTGTAAATGTGATAAAGGCTATGGGTAGGTTAATGCTTATTAGTACGAGGGTCGTTTTTCCAATTAGATGTATTAATAGATGCCCTGCTGTAATGTTAGCGGTTAATCGTACGGCTAGTGCCACTGGTTGAATGAATAGGCTGATAGTTTCAATAATTACTAGCATGGGGATAAGGAAAGTGGGTGTACCTTGTGGTAGGAGGTGGGCTAGAGATATTTTTGTTTTGTTACGGAAGCCTGTAATAACTGTACCAGCCCATAAGGGGACGGCCATTCCAATATTTATTGAAAGTTGTGTAGTTGGTGTAAATGAGTGAGGTAATATTCCAAGAAGGTTTGTAGAGGCAATAAATAGAAGGAGTGAAATAAGTATTAGGGATCAGGTTTGACCTTTGGGGCTATGTGTGTTTATTAGTTGTTTTGATGTAAGTTTAGTTAGTCACTGTTGAAGGGAAATTACACGGTTGTTAATCAGTCGGTTTGGTGAGGGGAATAGAATAGTGGGGAATATAATGATTAAGGTGGTGATAGGAATGCCTAATACTACTGGGACAGTGAAAGAGGTAAATAAATTTTCGTTCATGTAATGTTTCAAGGGGTTTGTTGTTTTTGTGTTTTGGTAACTACTGTTTTAGGGTCAGGGCAGTAAAGGTGTTTTGAGATCTTTAGTTGAAGTAGTGTGAAAAGGGCTAGAAGTATTGATAGGATAGCAAGAAGTCATGTTGATGTGTCTAGTTGTGGCATGCCATTAAGGAAAGTTTGGACTTTCAGTCTTTAACTTAAAAGGTTAATGCTAGTTTAGCTTCTTAATGAAATTATAGTATGGATGTAGATCATTTTTCAAAATTTTCTAAAGGTACTAATTCGAGGACGATTGGTATAAAGCTATGATTGGAGCCACAGATTTCTGACCACTGTCCGTAGAATAGACCCGGTCGTGTTGATATTAGGGTTGTTTGGTTTAGACGTCCAGGGATAGCATCTGTTTTTAAACCTAAGGAGGGTACAGCTCATGAGTGTAATACGTCTTCGGAGGAGACTAATATTCGGATTGTTATTTCTATGGGTAGTACCATTCGATTGTCTACTTCTAGCAGTCGTAATTCTCCAGGTTTTAGGTCTGATGTTGGAGTTATATAGGAATCGAAGTTTAGGTCTTCGTAATCGGTGTATTCGTAACTTCAGTATCACTGGTGGCCCATTGTTTTAACTGTAAGAGAGGGGTTGTTAATTTCGTCTATTATGTAGAGGATTCGTAATGAGGGAAGAGCAATTAAAATTAGAATGATGGCTGGAAGAATGGTTCAAATAGTTTCTACTTCTTGAGCGTCTATTGTGTTGGTATGTGTTAACTTAGTTGTAAGTATTAAGGTAATGATATATAAGACTAAGGAACTAATTAGGAAGACGATTATTAGTGTGTGGTCATGAAAATGTAAGAGTTCTTCTATAATGGGTGATGTTGCGTCTTGGAAGCCTAGTTGGAGAGGGTATGCCATGGAGATATACAGGGTTTTCACTTGTGACTTAACTTTGACAAAGTTATGTAAAATTTTACTAATACCTCATTTATGAAGAAAGACATAGTGGTTATGGTATTGGCTTGAAACCAGTTACAGGGGGTTCGATTCCTTCCTTTCTTGGTCACTTTGGGTTGACAAATGCTGGTTCTTCGAATGTGTGGTATGGTGGAGGACATCCATTTAGTCATTCGAGATTAGTAGAGATAAGGTCTACTGTTAACACTTCTCGTTTGGATGCGAATGCTTCTCAGATAATGAAAATTATTAGTATGACTGCTGTTAGTGAAATGAAGGAGCCTATTGATGAGATAGTGTTTCATGTTGTGTAGGCATCTGGATAGTCTGAGTATCGTCGAGGTATACCGGATAGGCCTAAAAAGTGTTGAGGGAAGAATGTTAGGTTTACACCTACAAATATAATTACAAAGTGAATTTTTGCTCATGTTGAGTTAAGTGTATATCCTGAGAACAGAGGAAATCAGTGAACGAACCCACCCATAATGGCGAAGACAGCCCCTATTGAGAGTACATAGTGGAAGTGGGCAACTACATAGTAGGTGTCGTGGAGTACAATGTCTAATGATGAGTTGGCTAAAATGATACCGGTTAGGCCACCTACTGTAAAAAGGAAAATAAAGCCTAGGGCTCATATTAGGGCAGGAGACCATTTAATGTTTCCTCCGTGAAGTGTCGCTAGTCAGCTGAAAACTTTTACCCCTGTGGGAATAGCGATAATTATGGTAGCTGATGTAAAGTATGCTCGTGTGTCGACATCTATTCCGACTGTGAATATATGATGGGCTCATACAATAAAGCCTAGGAATCCGATAGAAACTATGGCTCAAACCATTCCTATATATCCGAAAGGTTCTTTTTTCCCTGAATAGTAAGTTACGATGTGTGAGATTATTCCGAAGCCGGGTAGAATTAGAATATAGACTTCGGGATGGCCGAAGAATCAGAATAGGTGTTGATATAGAATCGGATCTCCTCCCCCTGCAGGGTCGAAGAAGGTTGTATTTAGGTTTCGGTCTGTTAATAGTATAGTAATTCCGGCTGCTAGAACGGGTAATGATAGCAGGAGTAGGACTGCTGTGACTAGGACTGATCATACAAATAGGGGCATTTGGTATTGAGTTATGGCAGGTGGTTTCATGTTAATAATGGTTGTAATGAAATTAATAGCCCCTAAGATTGAGGATGCACCTGCTAAATGTAGAGAGAAAATGGTGAGGTCAACTGAGGCTCCTGCATGTGCTAGGTTTCCGGCTAGAGGGGGGTATACGGTTCAACCTGTACCTGCACCAGCTTCGATTATTGAGGATGCCATTAGTAGAAGGAAGGAGGGAGGGAGTAGTCAAAAGCTTATGTTATTTATACGAGGAAAAGCTATGTCGGGCGATCCGATTATTAAGGGAACTAGTCAGTTTCCAAAGCCACCGATTATGATGGGTATAACTATGAAAAAGATCATCACGAAGGCATGAGCTGTTACTAGTACATTATAAAGTTGATCATCCCCAATTAGTGTTCCTGGTTGACCTAATTCAGTACGGATTAACAAACTTAAACCGGTGCCCACTATTCCTGCTCAGGCACCAAATAGTAGATATAGGGTGCCGATGTCTTTGTGGTTGGTTGAGAATAGTCAGCGATTTATGAACATAGGTAAAATGGCCGAGTAGGCATTAGACTGTAAATCTAAAGACAGAGGTGAAGTCCTCTTTTTGCCAAGTCCTGTGGTGAATAGTCATTTTGAATTGCAAATTCAAGGAAGCAGCTTCAATCCTGCCGGGACTTCTCCCGCCTTTTTTTTCTCGCGGCGGGAGAAGTAGATTGAAGCCAGTTGACTAGGGTATTTAGCTGTTAACTAAAAATTCGTGGGAAATGTATCCCTCCAATCTAGTGAGGACTTAGCTTAATTAAAGTGTTTGATTTGCATTCAATTGATGTAAGGTATAGTCTTGCAGTCCTTATGGGCAGAAGTTAAGTGGGTTGTACTTGCTTAGGGCTTTGAAGGCTCTTGGTCTAATTTAACCTAAACTTCTATAGTAGGGTGGAGAGTATTGGTGTGAGAGGTAAGAGTATTGTGGATAATACAATTGCTGTTGGTAGAAGGGTTATTCGTTTTGTAGAGTGGAATTGTCATTTTATTTTTATGTTGTTTATGGAGGGAAATAAAGTTAGTGCTGTGGCATAGGTGAGGCGCATGTAGAAGTATAAATTGAGTAGTGATGTAATGGCTATGAATGTTGGTATGGCGAGGGTATCGTTTTTTGTTAGTTCTTGGATGATTATTCATTTGGGTATAAATCCTGAGAGCGGGGGAAGTCCTCCTATAGAGAGTAAGGTGAGTATAGTGAGGGTTGTGGTAACAGGCATTTTGTTTCATGTTTGGGATAATAATAGTGTAGTGGTAGTTGAGTTTTGGATAAATAATATAAATATTGTGAAGGTTATTATAATGTAGATTAATAGATTTAGTAGAGTTAAGGCTGGGTTGTATAGTAGAATAGTTGTTATTCATCCCATGTGAGCGATTGATGAATAGGCTATGATCTTTCGGAGTTGTGTTTGGTTTAGTCCTCCTCACCCCCCGATTAGGATGGAGAGCAGAGATATGGTTAGTATTAGGTTTAGGTTGATTGATGGCGAGATTTGGTAAAGAATTAGTAGTGGTGCAAGTATTTGTCATGTAAGTGAAATTAGGCCTGTAGTTAGGGGAACACCTTGTGTTACTTCGGGTACTCAGAAGTGGAATGGAGATAGTCCTAATTTGATGGCTAAAGCTAGTGTTATTAGCATGGATGCTGTTGGATTAAATAGTTTTATGATAGTTCATTGGCCGGAGTATGTTAGGTTGATAATGACGGCTATTATGAGTAGTGTGGATGCGGTGGCTTGTGTTAGGAAATATTTAGTGGAGGCTTCTGTAGCTCGGGGATTGGGATTTTTTATTATGATAGGAATGATGGTTATTATGTTTATTTCAAACCCGATTCAGGCGAATAATCAGTGGGAGCTGGTGATTACGATTGTTGTGCTTAAGATGAGGGTTGTTAGGATAATGATAAAGACAGGTGGGTTTATTAGTATGGGAAGGATATAAACCAACATTTTCGGGGTATGGGCCCGATAGCTTACTTAGCTGACCTTACTGTAGATTATGGTGTAATATGGTAGCACGGAGAACTTTGAATTCTTAGGGGTAGGTTCGATTCCTATTATTCTAGAAATAAGAGGGTTTAAACCTCTATTATTTACTCTATCAAAGTAATTCTTTTGTCAGACATATTTCTTGTATTTACGTTAGGGGGGGAATGCCTGCTGTTATAATGGGTAGTGAAATATGTCATATGCAGAGGGCTAGTGTTAGGGGGAGAAAGTTTTTTCAGAGTAAGTGTATTAGTTGGTCATATCGGAAACGTGGATAGGATGCTCGAATTCATAGGAAAAGTATTGTGAGTGATAGTGTTTTGAGAATAAGGTTTGTTGTAAATAGTTCTGGTGCGAGGGGGTCATAGGATGCTCCCAGGAAGAGGATGGCTGTGAATATGTTTATTACAATGATATTGGCATATTCTGCTAAGAAGAATAGGGCAAAGGGTCCTGCTGCGTATTCTACATTGAAGCCAGATACGAGCTCTGATTCCCCTTCTGTTAGGTCGAAGGGAGCTCGGTTAGTCTCTGCTAGGGTAGAGATGAATCATATTATGGCTAGTGGTCAGGAGGGGAATAGTAGTCATAGTTGTTCTTGTGTTGTGGCTAGTGTGGATAAAGTAAAGGAGCCGTTTATTAGGAGTACTGATAGAAGGATGATGGCTAGTGTTACTTCATATGAAATGGTTTGTGCTACTGCTCGGAGGGCTCCGATTAGTGCGTATTTTGAGTTGGAAGCTCAGCCAGATCATAGGATGGAGTGTACGGTTAAGCTGGATATTGCTAGTATAAATAGTACTCCTAGATTTATGTTGATAAGGGGGTATGGTATGGGTAGAGGACATCATATTGTGAGGGCTAAAGTTAGGGCGAGGATTGGTGCGATGATGAATATGGTAGTAGAGGATGTGGCTGGCCGTAAAGGCTCTTTGGTGAATAATTTAATTGCGTCGGCAAAGGGTTGAAGAAGGCCATATGGGCCTACGATGTTTGGTCCTTTTCGGAGTTGTATATAACCTAGGACTTTGCGTTCCACTAGTGTTAGGAATGCTACGGCTAGGAGAGTGGGGAGTATAAGTGTTAGAATGTTAATTATAAACATTTTGTTGAGGAGAGGATTTGAACCTCTGGGTGTAAAGGTTTAAGTTTTATGCAATTGCCGGACTCTGCCACCTCAACAAAGCCCTGGTCTTGGGCAAGTATAATTTACGCTTATTTATTAAGTTGAGACTAGATCATTAGTTATTTGAAGGCGCTTGTTTGAAGTTGGCCTTATTTCTCTTGTCCTTTCGTACTGAGAGAAATGCGTAATAGATAGAAACCGACCTGGATTACTCCGGTCTGAACTCAGATCACGTAGGACTTTAATCGTTGAACAAACGAACCATTAATAGTGGCTGCACCATTAGGATGTCCTGATCCAACATCGAGGTCGTAAACCCTATTGTCGATATGGACTCTAGAATAGGATTGCGCTGTTATCCCTAGGGTAACTTGTTCCGTTGATCAAAAATTTTGGATCAATAAGTGATATTACACTTTGGCTGGTGAGCCTAGGTTTTAATCACTCGGAGGCTTTTTTGTACTCCGAGGTCACCCCAACCGAAATTGTCAACTCATATAAAGCTTTGTTATCCCTTGGTGGTTTAGGTTTGTAGTTTTTGAGTTGATTAATTAAAGCTCCATAGGGTCTTCTCGTCTTATTTTGTTATTCCCGCCTCTTCACGGGAAGGTCAATTTCACTGATTGGAAGTAAGAGACAGTAAAACCCTCGTGTGGCCGTTCATACAAGTCCTTAATTAGAGAACAAGTGATTATGCTACCTTTGCACGGTCAGGGTACCGCGGCCGTTTAACTATTGTCACTGGGCAGGCAGTGCCTCTAATATTTATTATGCTAGAGGTGATGTTTTTGATAAACAGGCGGGGTTTGTGTTTGCCGAGTTCCTTTTACTTCTTTTAATCTTTCCTTAATGCACACCTGTGTTGGGTTAACAGTACTTTTAATAAATAGTTTAGTAGTGGGTTTTATTTATTAGTTGTTAATTATCAGTCTATTATCAGTCACTGATGTAAGCTTGTGCAAGGAGAAAACTTTCTTGTTACTCATATTAACAGTATTGCTTCTATGTTTATATAGATTAGTCCAATAGTCAAGCTAGGAGTTAATTTATTTATTATTGGAATTAAACATTATTTTAGTGTTGAGCTTGAACGCTTTCTTAATTGGTGGCTGCTTTTAGGCCAACTATGGTTTAATGTTTATTTTACTCTCTAGTCAAGGTTGTATCCATTTCTAAAAAGCTGTACCTTTTTAGACTAACAGTTAAATATACGTTAGGACTTGGAATGTCTGTTAGTATTATTTAATGTTGAACTGAAACTCTTTTCTTGGACAACCAGCTATTACCAGGCTCGTTAGGCTTTTCACCTCTACTTATAGGTCTTCTCACTATTTTGCTACATAGATGAGTTTGTTCTATTTACTGCCCGTAAGTAGCTCGTCTGGTTTCGGGTAGCTTAGCTTAAGGTCTCTTTGCTAAGTTGTTACTAGTTAATTCATTATGCAAAAGGTACAAGGGGTAAACTTTGCTTTTTTTTACTTTTAATTTATTCTTTCATCTTTCCCTTACGGTACTTTCTCTATAGCGCCACGGTGGTTTAAATTTCTATCTCCTATACTTTAGATGTATGGTGAATGTTTTATTTGATTGGATTTTGATATTATTGAAATGGGTTGGGTGGGGCTAGAATTAGTTCAAGGTGTGCACGGGCTGTGAAATCTTCTAGGTGTAAACTAGATGCTTTATTTAAGCTACGCCTTGTTTTGTCCAAGCACACCTTCCGGTATGCTTACCTTGTTACGACTTGTCTCCTCTTGCATGCTTGCTTAGCGTGTGTTAGCAAGCTGGGCTCAGCGGTGGTGCTTGAGGAGGGTGACGGGCGGTGTGTGCGTGCTTCATGGCCTTATTCAATTAAGCGCTCTGCTCTTAATTTACTGCTAAATCCTCCTTTAGTTTTTAGGTTTCATAAAAACTTTCGTGTAAGAGTTAAGGATGTTCTTGGTATAGAAAATGTAGCCCATTTCTTCCCACCCCATAGGTTACACCTTGACCTAACGTTTTTACGTAGGATAGTTATGCTTACTCTTGTTCCCTTTTAGGGTTTGCTGAAGATGGCGGTATATAGACTGAAGTAGCAAGGGCTGGTGAGGTTGATCGGGGTTTATCGATTATAGAACAGGCTCCTCTAGGGGGATATGAAGCACCGCCAAGTCCCTTGAGTTTTAGGCTGTTGCTAGTAGTACTCTGGCGAATAGTCTTGTTTTGTGACTATTTAGGTTTACGGCTAAGCATAGTGGGGTATCTAATCCCAGTTTGGACCTTAGCTATCGTGTAATCAGATTATATTAAAGTCACTTTCGTAGTCTAGCTTGGTTTTAATTATGGCTTTTTACAGCTTAATTAAGGTTTGACTTTATTTTATGTGACTCCTTAACACTCTTTACGCCGTATTTCTATTAATTTGGGTCAATCGTATGACCGCGGTGGCTGGCACGAAGTTTACCAACTCTAGTTAACATGACTTAGTCAAACTTTCGTTCATGGCTTAATTTTTATCACTGCTGTGTCCCGTGGGGGTGTGGCTAAGCAAGATGTTATGAGCTGCTGGTACACGTGCTTGATACCTGCTCCTTTTAATCTTCGTGATTTAGAGGGCATTCTCACTGGGATGTGGATACTTGCATGTGTAAGTCTGTTAGGGACTAATAGAAAGGCTGGGACCAAACCTTTATGTTGATGGGGCAGGTATGCCATCTAGACATTTTCAGTGTCTTGCTTTAGTGGAAGTTTAAGCTACATTAAC